CAATGTAATAAAGCATCAATACTCTCAATTCATACATAAGGAGAGTAATATGTTCACAGAACAAAAAAATCAAGAGCCTCGAGCCAATAAAGACTGAGATGATTGGTTCAAGAACAAATTAAATGAGAGGCTCCGTTGTATAATTCAGACCTAAGCATTAATCGAGAAGCGATGGGAACGACGGAACCTGTGAATGCTGAAGATTTTATTGAAAACGAATCCTAATGATTCATCAGGTGGGATGGCGGAACGAACCAGAGAATAATTTCATTTAGTCTGAGCGATCGTGGGCTAACCCTACAACTGAACTAGCTATTAAAAGATAAAAGAGTAAATATTCGCCCGCGACTTTTTTTTCAATTGTTTTGATTCGCGAGGAGCTGGATGAGAAGAAACTCTCATGTCCAGTTCTGTAGTAGAGATGGCATTGCGAACCAACCATCAACTATAACCCTAAAAGAACCAGATTCCGTAAACAACATAGAGGAAGAATGAGGGGAATATCGTATCGAGGTAATTCTATTTGTTTCGGTCGATATGCTCTTCAGGCACTTGAACCCGCTTGGATCACATCTAGACAAATAGAAGCAGGGCGACGAGCAATGACACGAAATGCCCGCCGTGGTGGAAAAATATGGGTACGTATATTTCCAGACAAACCCGTTACAGTAAGACCTGCGGAAACACGTATGGGGTCGGGTAAAGGATCTCCCGAATATTGGGTAGCTGTTGTTAAACCAGGTAGAATACTTTATGAAATGGGTGGAGTAGCAGAAAATATAGCTAGAAAGGCTATTTCAATAGCGGCATCCAAAATGCCTATACGAACTCAATTCATTATTTCGTGATAGAAACGTATAACCAAAAGAAAGAGTTCTTGGAATAAAAAAGCAATTGCAGGTTTCGTTTCTTTTTTTTTTAGCCCCTTTTGTTTTGCATTGAAAGAACAGATAAAAAAATGATATGATTCAACCCCAGACCTATTTGAATGTAGCAGATAACAGCGGGGCCCGAGAATTGATGTGTATTCGAATACTAGGAGCTAGTAATCGCCGATATGCTCATATTGGTGATGTTATTGTTGCTGTGATCAAAGAAGCAGTACCAAATATGCCCCTAAAAAGATCGGAAGTGATCAGAGCTGTAATTGTACGTACTTGTAAAGAACTCAAACGCGATAATGGTATGATAATACGATATGATGACAATGCTGCAGTTGTCATTGATGAAGAAGGAAATCCAAAAGGAACTCGAGTTTTTGGTGCGATCGCCCGAGAATTAAGAAAGTTAAATTTTACTAAAATAGTGTCATTAGCCCCTGAAGTATTATAAGATAAGAACATCATCATCATATAGAGTTATATTATAAGTTTTAGTAGAGTATTTTGAATGATTAATAGATTGTGTCTCACGTATATACCTTTAATAATGTTACTTCATAACAAAAAATATCATGTTTATTATATCCAAATTTTTAGGAACCCCAAATTTTAGTTCATTATGGGTAGGGACACTATTGCTGACATAATAACCTCTATACGAAATGCTGACATGCATAAAAAAGTAACGGTTCGAATATCCTCTACTAGCATCACTGAAAGCATTGTAAAAATACTTTTAAGAGAAGGTTTTATAGAAAACGTGAGAAAACATCGGGAAAACAACAAAGATTTTTTGGTTTTAACCCTACAACATAGAAGAAATAGGAAGGGGCCATCTCAAACTATTTTAAATTTAAAACGGATAAGTCGACCTGGTCTACGAATCTATTCTAACTATCAAAGAATTCCTAGAATTTTAGGTGGTATAGGGATTGTAATTATTTCTACTTCTCGAGGTATAATGACAGACCGAGAAGCTCGATTAGAAGGAATCGGCGGAGAAATCTTGTGTTATATATGGTAATCCTTCGACTATCAAAATTAGATACGAAATTGACTATTTGTGAAAAAAAAAAAAGAGAAAGAGTTATCTAATATCACTCCTCCTCCATTAGTTGATATTTCAAGGGGGTTTTACCTGGAATGAAGGAACAAAAATGGGTTCATGAAGGTTTAATTACTGAATCACTTCCCAACGGTATGTTCCGGGTTCGTTTAGATAATGAAGATCTGATTCTAGGTTATGTTTCAGGAAGGATCCGACGTAGTTTTATACGGATACTACCAGGAGATAGAGTCAAAATTGAGGTAAGTCGTTATGATTCAACCCGAGGGCGTATAATTTATAGACTCCGCAACAAAGATTCAAACTCGAACGATTAGGTGATTTTAGATTACTTTTGGGTAGATACAATTCGAGATTAAAAATTAAATTTCAAGAAACTTATTTTCTTCCACTAAGTCAATTAGGAATTAAGTTTAAGTTAAGGAATGCAAAATATGAAAATTAGGGCCTCTGTTCGTAAAATTTGTGAAAAATGTCGACTGATCCGTAGGCGGGGACGAATTATCGTAATCTGTTCCAACCCAAGACATAAACAAAGACAAGGATAATTTTT